CTCCGACAGTATCATAAATCGGGATCGATGCAGAAGAAATGAATGCATTTCCATACTATTAAGTAAGTAATCGAGAATCTAGCTAAAACATAATCTGGATTATGCCACATCGCGAATTCTACTGGATCTTACGGAGCCTGCTCATGCGCGGCATGCTTGGGGCTGATCATAGAAAAGATTCTTTTCAATCGAACCAACCTATCCTCTCTATGGGGTGGCGGTTGGAACAAAGACACATTTGGTTGTGAATTCCAATGTAGCAGATTAAAGGCATATTTCTGCACGGCCCAATCAATAGTTCAAGTCACACACTCCCATAATCCATTTTCTCTTCGGAGAATTCCCTTCAACTATTCATTGATGTCAAATAAATAATCCAATATTATGGGGTTGAGGGGAAATTTCCAACTACATGTCTTATTCTTTTTCAATAATCCATATTTGTAGCAATAAAATATTATTGTTTCTCCCCAAGCAATAAGATAAAGGATTGATTACAAATCGTTATAATCTAGATTTTTTAGAACTTTATAAAGGGCCAGAAATACCTTGTTTACGTATCATTAGGAAATGCATTAACATAAATACGGCAGTAAGAAGAGGTAATACAAAAGTGTGTAAACTATAAAAACGAGTCAAAGTGGACTGTCCCACACTAGCACTTCCGCGTAATAACTCTACCAAAGGAGATCCTATTACCGGAATTGCTTCTGGCACGCCTGTTACAATTTTGACTGCCCAATAGCCAATTTGGTCCCAAGGTAAAGAATAACCAGTTACACCAAAGGATGCGGTCAATACAGCCAGAATCACGCCTGTAACCCAAGTCAATTCGCGAGGTTTTTTAAAACCGCCAGTTAGATACACACGAAATACGTGCAGGATTGTCATTAGAACCATCATACTTGCCGACCATCGATGAACCGATCGGATTAACCAGCCAAAGTTAGCTTCCGTCATTATGTATTGAACAGAAGCAAAAGCCTCAGTAACGGTCGGACGGTAGTAAAAAGTCATAGCAAACCCTGTAGCTACTTGTACTAAAAAACAAGTAAGCGTAATTCCTCCTAGACAATAAAATATGTTGACATGAGGAGGAACGTATTTACTAGTTATATCGTCTGCAATCGCCTGAATCTCGAGACGTTCTTCGAACCAATCGTAGACTTTATTGAGATAGGTAAACCAAGGGGACTCCCCTCTGAGAACCGTATATGAGAATTTCATCTCGTACGGCTCAAACAAAACCACCCCAATACTGGTATGGAATCGAAAATTGGAAACTTCTTAATTTTTTTATTCAATCTTATCTAAAGATACGAAAGAATAAAAATAAGAAAGCTATTCTTTGTGGTTATAATTAGAATGCCAAAAAATCAAGTCGACTCGCTTATCTTTATGTTGATCGTTACAGGCCTCTTGAATCTTCTATTTACCTATTTCATTTTTTTTTTTGATTTGTTATTTTGAGTTGTATGTAATGCAGCTTTACTTTGGTTTTCTTTATTATTGATAGAAATTTTCTTGTTAAGACCCTATGAATCAAGTGAAACCTCAGATTCATACTAGAACCACGATGATTCAATAAAACCTTCAAACTAAGTCCAAAGATTCCATGAGTAAGAACCCTTGGATCATCATTTATTCAAGTTTGTGCTTTGAGCAAAATAAAAGCGGAAATGGGGAATTTGAAAGAAGAAAAATCTTGCAATTGCAAATGGTTTCTTTAGCTTTAGAAAAAATTTTTGAATCCGGCCGCGGGGTCTGAATATTAAGTATGAATCATAGTTCGAATACTTCGTGATCTATTTCATATATTCCGTGCTCCAGATACTAGAATGAATATCCGACGGGGTAAAACCATCTCTATCAAGACGACAGACCCATTCTCTGTACTATCAATAGGATCAATTAGAACAAGTCGCACACTCATATTCCGGAAATACAGAAACAAAAAAATTTCGCGGTCGAACTACCAATCAACTAAAATAAAAATCAAAATCCGAGACCTAAATGCTTATTTAAAAGGTAGTATTTTGTGGTTCTTGTAAATTGAATTCTAATTCATTGAAATTCCGTCCAGTAAAACGGACGAATTATAAATCTCCAAAATAATAGACAGGAATATCGCAAATAGAGCCATTGCGATACCCATCAACGGAGTAGTCCCCCATCCAGGAGCTACTTTACCATATTCCGAATTCAAAGGTTTCAATAACCCCCCTGCAGAAGTCATTTTTGGACGAGCTCTAGAACTACCCTCAACTGTTTGTGGAGCCATAAATCCTATTTTGTATTCATTGAGATCTGTTGACTTTGTATACCATTCTGTTGTAAATAAACGATCTTATCACGAATCCATTGCGGTCTTGAAATTCTATAATAATGGAAACAGCAACCCTAGTCGCCATCTCTATATCTGGGTTACTTGTAAGTTTTACTGGGTACGCCTTATATACTGCTTTTGGGCAACCCTCTCAACAACTAAGAGATCCATTCGAGGAACACGGAGACTAGTTTGAAGTTGAAGTAATGGGCCTACCAATATTGGTAGGCCCATTACTTCAACTGAGATAATAAAAAATCATTTTATTTTTTAGTTGGGACTTTAGGCGGTTCTCGAAAAAAGATAGCGAAAAAAATGATCCCTAGAGTCGAGACTAAGAGGAATGTATAAACCAATGCTTCCATAAATTTGATCGTGGTTTCCAATTATAGCTTCCATACCTGTTTATTTGGGATCATATCCCGGATTAAAGAAAAAAAAAAAGAATCAAAAAAGGCAGCGATTTAAATCCAGATTTCTCCAGTACCTTATACCTTTTTTAAAAATCACAAATCGAAAATAGAAGCCGAAGCGATAAACCCCAAATAGCGGAGCAGTGCTGCATCAGACTACTTGTCTTCTTGTAGTTGGATCTCCAAGTTTTTGGAATACTCCAAATTCCACTTGAGCATCCAAATCCGGGTCAATACCAGCAAAAACATCTCTGAACAAGGTTCTAGCACCATGCCAAATGTGTCCGAAGAAGAAAAGCAGAGCAAATGAAGCGTGTCCAAAAGTAAACCAGCCCCTTGGACTGCTACGAAAAACACCATCGGATTTCAAAGTAGCACGATCTAATTCAAAAATTTCACCCAATTGAGCACGTCTAGCATATTTTTTCACAGTAGCAGGATCACTATAACTCACTCCATTCAGTTCGCCACCATAGAACTCAACAGTTACACCTACTTGTTCGACACTATACTTCGATTCTGCCCTTCGAAAAGGCACGTCGGCTCTAACAATTCCATCGCCGTCTACCAAAACAACTGGGAATGTTTCAAAAAAAGTAGGCATACGACGTACAAAAAGTTCACGCCCTTCTTTATCTCTAAAGATAGGGTGTCCTAACCACCCGACAGCTATTCCATCCCCGTTATCCATTGAACCCGCTCTGAATAATCCCCCTTTCGCAGGATTATTTCCGATGTAATCATAAAAAGCTAATTTTTCAGGAATTTTAGACCAAGCTTCTGATAAACTTTGATTTTCGGCTAGTCCAGCACTGACTCTTCGATATATTTCTTGCTGAAAGTATCCCTGATCCCATTGATAACGGGTGGGACCAAATAATTCGATGGGGGTAGTTGCTGAACCATACCACATAGTTCCAGCAACAACAAACGCTGCAAAAAAGACAGCAGCGATGCTGCTGGAAAGAACGGTTTCAATATTGCCCATACGTAATCCTTTGTATAGGCGTTGAGGTGGGCGGACACTAAGATGGAATAAGCCTGCTAATATGCCCAATGTCCCTGCTGCAATATGATGAGAGGCTATTCCTCCTGGAACAAAAGGATCAAAACCTTCCACACCCCATGCTGGATTTACAGATTGTACCTTTCCAGTTAGTCCGTACGGGTCGGACACCCATATTCCAGGACCATACAATCCTGTTACATGAAATGTCCCAAAACCAAAGCAAGCCACTCCTGAGAGAAATAAATGAATTCCAAAGATTTTAGGCAAATCCAAAGAGCGTTTTCCCGTACGGTCATCGACAAATATTGCTAGATCCCAATACACCCAATGCCAGATAGCTGCCAAGAAGCACAAGCCCGAAAACACAATATGTGCTCCGGCTACACCTTCGTAACTCCAAATACCCGGATTCGTTACCGTACCCCCCGTAATACTCCAACCGCCCCATGAATCGGTTATTCCTAAACGAGTCATGAAGGGTATAACGAACATGCCTTGTCTCCACATTGGATCAAGAACTGGATCGGAGGGATCAAAAACAGCTAATTCATATAGAGCCATTGAACCGGCCCAACCCGCAACCAGGGCTGTATGCATTATATGGACAGCAATCAAACGACCGGGATCATTCAATACGACGGTATGAACACGATACCAAGGCAAACCCATGGGACTACCTCTTTATTAATAAAAAATAGACACTATGTAACTTTATTGCATTGAAAAAAAAAACTATGCTATGTACCCCCCTTACTTTTTCAGGGGATTATCTCGAAAAAAGGATTAATATTTATTCTATCCTATTAGTAATAATAGGAAGAGTTCGGTTCGAAGGAAAAAAGAGAAGCAGATCTATTCTATACTCGATAAGTACCAATACGCAATGGGGGCGGATTCCCTTTTCGATGAGCAAATCCATCCATATTTGGTCATCATTCAAAAGACCTATTCGTAAGAATTTTCCTTTATTTTATGAACTTAGTCAATCGATGTAGAAACTAAGATAACGGCCAATATTATTCAGACAAGAAGCCCATTATTACGCTTCCACATCAAAGTGAACTAGAGTACTTAATTCTTTTCATTTTATGCCTATTGGTGTTCCAAAAGTACCTTATCGAAGTCCCGGGGACAAGCATCCATCTTGGGTTGACATATAGTGCGACTTGTCAGATCTATTGGGTCATATGGGATTTCCCCATTCTCTCCCCCGATCGAGATATCCTCTGTTTCGCCCAAAAAATTTGATTGAATGATCAAAAATTTGTAGCGTGAAATGCAATGAAGTGCAATTAGATCTATTTCGTGAGGAGGTATCCAGCTTAATATTAGCATAGCAATAAATCAATTTTATGGTCGTCTTGGCTGGACCAATAAAATGAGGTATCCAGGCTCCGTTTAGCAAAACCCAATTGGTAATATATCTATGATTATTACTTATACCATAAACGATTCCATTTAGAACTTTATTCGAAATAGGAGTGATCTCAAACTGTTAATCAACGGAATAATAAATATGATGAATACGTCAAATATTGGGCGGAAGACATGAAAGAAATGAATTAAAGGGGGGAGTCATAGCAAAAAAGAGACGTGGTATTGGGGTCATTTGTCCTATATGTGCAAATCAAAATCGGGCGGATCCTTACTCGGAGTAGAGCATAAACCTAAAAAAATTGAAGAAGCCCATTCAATTCAGGAACAAGAAAATGGCATCGTGATTTTTGGATTGGATCGCGATGAAAAAATACATCAATGAAAAGTTAGTTCGATAAGTCGATAAGTTTAGTGAATTGCTTTTTTATATTTTATATTAGATTATATTAGAATATGATAGGTATAGGAAAACCGGCTAAACTCATCGTTCTTGAAAAATGGAAGAAAGGACCCCTCGATAGAAGGAGCCCGCTAGGAAAAAAGAAAGGAAAAGGGCTGGTAGTTACACATTGATTTTTTGTTTCACAAGTTTTGTTGAACCGTATGCATCAAAAGATGCCTGTACGGCTCCGAAGGGATATAGTTTTATCCTAATCAACCGACTTTATCGAGAAAGATTACTTTTTTTAGGTCAAATGGTTGAGAGTGATATCTCGAATCAACTTATTGGTATTATGGTATATCTCAGTATAGAGAACGAGACCAAGGATTTGTATTTATTTATCAACTCTCCTGGCGGATGGGTAATACCCGGAATAGCAATTTATGATACTATGCAATTTGTGCGACCGGATGTACAGACAATATGCATGGGATTGGCCGCCTCCATGGGGTCTTTCCTCCTGGCCGCAGGAGCAAGTACCAAACGTCTAGCATTCCCTCACGCTTGGCGCCAATGAGTTTTTTATTTGAGAGAAAAAAGAAGACTATGCCTTCGCCATATGAATTTTTAAGATTAAGTAATAATAGCATGGCACTTCGAATTCGATATGAAAATTGTTAGTGTTTTTTTTTTCAAAATATTTGATTATGTATCGAAACAGTAGTATGAGATAAAGGAGGGGTATTCCGAGTTTATCTTACCTATCGTAGGCCTATTGCGGCGTCACAAACTTTTTTCACGCCGGAAGGTTATTAACAATATTTATGGTATGAAAGAGTACGAAAATAAAAAAAAAAATAAAGACACTTTGGGATTGCTGAATCACAAACGAAATAAATATATAAAGCAACGGAGCCATCATAGTATTTTTGAACTAAAAAAAAGGGTGGTAATTGGATCATTTACCGATCTGGGTATAATAGAACCCCATGTTTTCTCCTTGTTTGATGAAAGGTAAAAAGAAAATTCCATTAGTTCCATTGGTGAGCCGTATGCAATGCGAAAAAAATGCCCGTACGGTTGTTCAATTCTATCTTTTTCTTTATCTCTGCCCCTCGCCTAATCGTGCGAGATAGAGGAACTTTTTTTTTTAGGTTATAATATATCATCAGGGTCATGATCCATCAACCTATTGGCGCTTTTTATGGGGCACAAACGGGAGAATTTATCCTGGATACGGAAGAACTACTGAAACTGCGCGAAATCCTTACAATGGTTTATGTACAAAGATCGGGCAAGCCCTTATGGGTTGTATCCGAAGACATGGAAAGAGATACTTTTATGTCAGCAACAGAAGCCCAAGCTCATGGAATTGTTGATCTTGTAGCGGTTGGATAAAACATAGCAGTGCCTCCTTAAGGGTTTAATAGAATATTAAACAGAAGAAATTCATAATCATCCGGTTAGGATCGATCTAAACCAGCCCATAATGGATAATTCAGCATGCCAACTATTAAACAACTTATTAGAAACCCAAGACAGCCAATCAGAAACCTTACAAAATCCCCCGCTCTTGGGGGATGCCCTCAGCGCCGAGGAACATGTACAAGGGTGTATGTGCGACTCGTTTCAATCATGGACTGAGACAAAACAAAAGAAAGAAAACAATTTTTTAAGTATCAATGATCAGTACCAGTGAATCGGATAGAATGGAAGAAGAAGAACTGCATTCACTAGCTAAAAAAAAGATATCTATCATATCTTTCTATTGTGTATGAAATTTATGGTTTCCACCGGCGCAAATTCAACCGCCTCAAATTGCAATTTAAGGTGAGAAAGAATTCCACATTGGTAACAAATAGTTATCCATTAAGCGGGGGAAATACTATAAAAAAAGCGGAAAGATTATCTTTCTACTCTTGCAAGAACGGACTAACAGGGTCAGCTACCCCACCAATCTTCATAATTAAATACCGTTACTGTATAAGGTCTATCTCGTTATGAAAGACCTATTACTAGAAAATTCATGGGTAGAGCCGGAGAGTGGTAACTGTACAAGTTACCAATAGAATTGATTAAATGAAGGAAGTGGCTCCGGTGTATAGAGAGGGCCTCACCGTTTAAGAAGTAATCATAGAGACGACGGAACCCACAATTTCTTTATCTATTTACTACTTTATTTTTGTTTTACTATTTTATTTCCAATGCCTCGAAAAAAGGTAAAAGCGTGGTCGGGAAGGTTAGAGTAGCAAAAGCCATTGGAATTTTGATTTTATAAATTGGAAGAGTCCGTTTTGTTATTAATAGACTAGGAAAGGGGAAAAGAATAACTGAAAGAAAGGAAATCGATTAGTTATTCATCAAAGTTTCATTTATTCAATGACCAGAATTAGACGAGGATATATAGCTCGGAGACGTAGAACAAAAATGCGTTTATTTGCATCAAGCTTTCGCGGGTCTCATTCAAGACTTAGTCGAACAATTACTCAACAGAAAATAAGAGCTTTGGTTTCGGCTCATCGTGATAGAGATAGGAAAAAAAGGGATTTTCGTCGTTTGTGGATCACTCGAATAAATGCAGTAATTCGCGGAAACAGGGTATCCTATATTTATAGTAGATTAATAAGCAATCTGTATAAGGCGCAGTTGGTTCTTAATCGTAAGATACTTGCACAAATAGCTATATCAAATAGGAATTGTCTTTATATGATTTCCAATGAGATTCTAAAATAAGGAAATTGGAAGGAATCCATTAGAATTTTTAAACGGAGTTCTCTGGAGAATGAACTCCGGGAAGGTAGAGTAGAAATAATATGATAAAGTCGTCAAAATGAGCGAACACGCTCAATAAAAAAAGATTGATTTTATTCTTCTTCCCCAATTCTTTTTTTTTCTTACGACACAACTGCTTCTCGGATTTTTTGAACAAAACGTCCATCTGGGTTTGAGTTCGGATTGGAATTTTGATTTAATTGAAGAGTAAGCCTATTTTTTTCTGGTTCGAAGACCTGGAGTTCTAGTGGTCGACCCACTTCTTTCAAATTGTTTCTCATTATTAATAAAAGGTAACGAAGATAAAATACGAGCTTGTTTTATAGCAATAGTAATTAATCGTTGTTCTTTTAAGGTCAATCTATTCACCCGTCTAGATAATATTTTTCCTTGTTCACTAAGAAATCGACTAATTAAAGTCATGTTTCTATAATCAATCCGATCCCCCGATTGGATCGGGGGCAAACGCCTACGAAAAGATCGCTTGGATTTAAGAAAGAGTCGCTTGGTTTTATCCATAATTTGTTTATTCCTTATCCCGAAAATCCCATTTCGATGAAATAAAAAAAGGATTTTAGAATCAATTAGAGGATTTGGTTTGTCTATATTTATTTATTTGTTTCTATTTAAATATATGAAATAATCTAGATATATATCTAGATTATTTTTTCATGTTCCTTGCAAGGGTGACACACAAGCACGTGGTTCGACTCTATCTATTTTTTTATCTCCCCATGAAGTGTATGTTTGTAACAATAGGGACAGAATTTTCTCAATTCCAATCGACTAGGTGTATTATGTCGATTCTTTTGAGTAATATATCTGGAAATACCCCTTGATTCCTTATTAACACCGTTTCGAACACAACTAGTACATTCCAAAATAACCCTTACTCGGACATCTTTACCCTTGGCCATGAACCTCCTTGGGGTTTTTGATTCATCCAACTTTTCTATTTTCCGACCCGAAACGAATAAGAAACAAGGGACAAAAAAATAGAAGTTGTTAACCACTCAAAATCCAATTCTGAAATAAAGATTTTATTGCTATCAATATAGTAAATATATAGGAAATAATAAGTAATACAAAAATTTCTAACTATATTGCTAATCACAGTACAGTATTTCATTTAAGTATCGTGTAGTGTAGGCTACTCTTACCCTAGCCACATTTCCATTTCTGTTTTCCTTTCACTGTCTATTTTCTTTTAACTGGATAATTCATTTAATTGGAGCCTGAACCCGAGTTTCGCTGAAGTTGAAGCCACATTTTTATTTCGCTTTCATCCTTTATTCTATCTATCTAATTGTAAAAAAAAAATAAAAGAGGGGAAAGAGAGATTAGTCACAAATACACAAATATTGGATTCTAGCTCTAATCTTCTTCACCCCGTTCCCGTTCAATAACTAGAATGAAAAAAAAGGAAATGTCAATGCGTCCGGGAATAAACGGTTGATTTCTATCAATAACCCTGCTAAAGACCCGAACCAGAGAGTACTTAGTACCGGTGCCACGGAAAGATATGTTTTTAGATCTCGCATTGAAAATCCTCCTTCTTTTTTGTTTTTGTATTCCCTATTGGAATATATTATGGTAAGAGATGTATATGTAGTTAAAGGCCACTTGTATTTGTGCGCGGAATCCTTAATTCAAATTGAAATGCGAAATGATTCGGTAGATAAGATTTTATTTTCTTTTTTTTTTCTTAAAGCAGAAAAATGGGCCGCTTTACGCCTGAGAATTCCCAAGAAAAATACTAATTTATTATTATTATATGTTATATGATATGAGCCCAAAAACAAGAAAAGGCAAGATCCATTTTGCATATCAATAGAGGGAATAAAAAAATAAGGATGTGGAAAACAAGACGGGGATTCTTTACAATGATACTGTAGACCCATTGAAAGGGATGTAGCGCAGCTTGGTAGCGCGTTTGTTTTGGGTACAAAATGTCACGGGTTCAAATCCTGTCATCCCTACCAATTACCGCTCAGAGCAGGAGTAACACAAGATCCTTTTTTTTTAGATCGGTTTCTAATTTTGACATACAAAATCTTCCATTTTATTATATATGATAGTATACACATACAAGAATTGTTGGGGTAAAAAAAAATCGACTTATTACTTATTTCCAGTCTTTTCCGTTGTGATAAGAAAGCGCTCTTAGTTCAGTTCGGTAGAACGTGGGTCTCCAAAACCCAATGTCGTAGGTTCAAATCCTACAGAGCGTGATTCCGCTCTTGTTGTCTTAGTCTTCGATCGAAAATCACACACGCTGAACTGAAATCATTGAACAGCAATCTGAATTTGACCCGGCCCTGACCTCCCCCTCGGATTAAATTAAAGAAAGGAGGGGGTCAGTTAAAAAAAGAGATGTTAATTAATCAAAGGTCCAACTGATCACCACGTCTGTATTGTAAATATGCGGTTACGAATAATCCAGCCAAAGTAATAGGAATTAGACCTAAGACGATTCCAAATAGAAAGACTTCAATCATTTGAATTTTAGTTTTTTTTTTGAAAGGTTAAAAAGAGGGGTAATATCTATCCCTAAATATTAATCCGTCTTGCCTAGGAATCTCAATAACCAATAATTCGGAATTAACGTGGTCCGGCAAGGAACTAGACAATATGTGGAATACCACAGAAAGATTTATTTTTATGAATTATTCATTCAATTAATTTCAAATAAGTCCTATCTTACTCAGACCAAGAAATAGGGCCGAGGTTATAGTTAAAGCCGCTAGTAGAAAACCAAAATAACTAGTTATAGTAGGCATGACGGAGCTAAAGGAAATATGTTCTTTTTATACATATGTTTATAAAGCACTTCCCTAAGTGTCAACTTTTGAACGATACGAGGATAAGCAAAAATACCCTACCAATTGAAAGAATACCTTCAATTGCAAGTTTTTGATTCTTCAAGTATTCTAGAAGGTACTAACAAAAATGAGTGACAGGGATAGAAAAAGAAATCAATTCATCGTCTTTTACACCGACCCATCCCACGATTCCGAATCAACGGATTGAGTGGGCAACTCTTGAGTCAACTAATATTAAAATAATAATAAAAACTATGCCATCTAACTTCATTTCAAAGGGGAATCGCTTCGATTTTGTATTTTGATTTTTTATTGTATCAAATACATTTTCGACTAAAGAGTGCCCTTAGAATACTTTTTTCTTTACTTTTTAATACTTGAAATAGCTTTTGCTTTACTTTCTTTTTTTTTTTACTATTTTATTTCCAATGCCTCGAAAAAAGGTATCGCACAATCAGATCACTCAAAAAATCACATTTTTATTTCGGTTCAATTCGATTCTAAAACTAAAAATTCCTCTTCGCTTTTCCTTTATAGATTTTCCGTTTTGTCTTTCCATATTCTATATAAAGGATAAAACCCGCACGTTGTAGTTAGGTCAAGAAAGAACCTTTGGATCTAATACAACAACGTGGGCATCACAAATCTAGATTATTCGAATTCTTTTAGGCAGTTTTCTCGTTCGTTTATTTTTATCGAATTCTATCTCCCACCATTACTTGTTTCTGGACAACTAACCAAGTCCTTGAAAAAAAAAAGAGGAGAATTACAACAAAAAATTCTACATCTACGAAAAGGGGATTTGTAGATTTCATATCTAATTGAAATGGGGAAATATGATAATCTTCATCATGAATTATTAGAAAACAATCCGTAGGATTCCCATTTTACTTGATTTTGAATTTCGAGTCCGAAGACAATAATGGAAATGGAGACAAAAGAAACCCCATAAATTTGAGGAATTTTATATTGAATAGTACGAATAGTACATAGTTATACATCGACCAGCAAGAAGAAAAGAAGAAAGAAATTTTCTAGCACTGCATTTCGATACCGATTGAAATTGCGTTGCTGTGGCAGAAGAAGGATAGCTATACTGATTCGGTATATTCTAAAAAAACCCTAGGTACTATATTGACGATCTCACAAAGATTCAAATTCAGTGAATTTCATTTACTGATCTTATCTTTTAAGGAATCGATCGCCCTTTGACTGTACAAGAATATATGGAGCTCAGCATGTCTGGAAGCACAGGAGAACGTTCTTTTGCTGATATTATTACCAGTATTCGATACTGGGTCATTCATAGCATTACTATACCTTCCCTATTCATTGCGGGTTGGTTATTCGTCAGCACGGGGTTAGCTTACGATGTGTTTGGAAGCCCTCGCCCAAACGA